GCCAACGTAGCTTAAGTAAAGCATAACACTGAAGATGTTAAGATGGGCCCTAGAAAGCTCCGTAAGCACAAAAGCTTGGTCCTGACTTTACTATCAGCTTTGGTTAGATTTATACATGCAAGTATCCGCAGCCCTGTGAGAATGCCCTACATATTCCCTTATACGGAAAAAAGGAGCAGGCATTAGGCACGGCCCAAGTGCCAGCCCAAAACGCCTTGCTTAGCCACACCCCCAAGGGACTTCAGCAGTAATAGACATTAAGCCATAAGTGAAAACTTGACTTAGTTAAACCAAGAGGGCCGGTTAAACTCGTGCCAGCCACCGCGGTTATACGAGAGGCCCAAGTTGATAAATGCCGGCGTAAAAAGTGGTTAGTATTATACCCTGCTAAAGCCAAACATCTTCAAAACTGTCATACGTTCTCGAGGACAGGAAGCTCTTCTACGAAAGTGGCTTTAAATTATACACTCCACGAAAGCTAGGAAACAAACTGGGATTAGATACCCCACTATGCCTAGCCTTAAACACAGGTGACTACTCTACACCTATCGCTTGCCAGGGAACTACGAGCCCCAGCTTAAAACCCAAAGGACTTGGCGGTGCTTTAGACCCCCCTAGAGGAGCCTGTTCTAGAACCGATAACCCCCGTTCAACCTCACCCTCTCTTGTCCTTCCCGCCTATATACCGCCGTCGTCAGCTTACCCTATGAAGGACTCACAGTAAGCAGAATTGGTATAACCCAAAACGCCAGGTCGAGGTGTAGCGTACGAGAGGGGAAGAAATGGGCTACATTCACTGAACCAGTGAACAACGGACGATGCATTGAAATAAACATCTAAAGGAGGATTTAGCAGTAAGAGGAGAAACATAGAGTCCCTCTGAAACTGGCCCTGAAGCGCGCACACACCGCCCGTCACTCTCCCCAAAACAAACACACATATAAATAAGAAAAAGTAAAAACAAAGGGGAGGCAAGTCGTAACATGGTAAGTGTACCGGAAGGTGCACTTGGAAAAACCAGAGTGTAGCTAAAATAGTATAGCATCTCCCTTACACCGAGAAGATACCTGTGCAAATCAGGTCACACTGAACACAGCCTCCCAAAAGCTAGCCCACCCTCCCAAACTCAACAAACAACATTAATAATCCCACAACCACACACACAACAAAACAAATCATTTTTCCCCCTTAGTATAGGTGACAGAAAAGGAATAAGGCGCCATAGAAAAAGTACCGCAAGGGAATGCTGAAAGAGAAATGAAAAAACTCAGTAAAGAGCAAAAAAGTAGAGATACTCACTCGTACCTTTTGCATCATGAACTAGTTAGTAAATGTCGAGCAAAGTGCACTTTAGTTCGAAACCCCGAAACTTGGCGAGCTACTCCAAGACAGCCTATTACAGGGCCAACCCGTCTCTGTGGCAAAAGAGTGGGAAGATCTTAGAGTAGAGGTGACAGACCTACCGAGCCTAGTTATAGCTGGTTGCCTACAAAATGAATAGAAGTTCAGCCTCTCAATTTCTTTACTCCCCTCTGGTTAATACCCTAAAGTGACAACAAGAAAATAAGATGGTTATTCAAAGGGGGAACAGCCCCTCTGAACAAAGACACAACTTTAATAGGAGGCAAAAGATCAAAAGACCATAAAGCATGTACCTTGGTGGGCCTAAAAGCAGCCAACCACATAGAAAGCGTTAAAGCTCAAGTACTCTGCCACTTATAATTAAGACACCCCTATCTTAAGCCCCTTTACATATTAGTAGGCCTTTCCATGCAAACATGGAAAAGACAATGCTAGCATGAGTAATAAGAGGAACAAGATCCTCTCCTGGCACCTGTTTACATCAGAACGAACATGCACTGAAAATTAACGCCCCCAATAAAAGAGGGCCCTGAGAAACACCACAATAACCAAGAAGTACTCTCAAAATAAAAGCGTTAACCCCACACAGGAATGCCAAAGGAAAGACTAAAAGAAAAAGAAGGAACTCGGCAAACATTGGCCTCGCCTGTTTACCAAAAACATCGCCTCTTGCAATTAAACATATAAGAGGTCCCGCCTGCCCTGTGACTTAACAGTTTAACGGCCGCGGTATTTTGACCGTGCGAAGGTAGCGTAATCACTTGTCTTTTAAATGAAGACCTGTATGAATGGCATAACGAGGGCTAAGCTGTCTCCTTTTTCCAGTCAATGAAATTAATCTTCCCGTGCAGAAGCGGGAATTTAAACATAAGACGAGAAGACCCTATGGAGCTTTAGACAAAAGGCAGCTCATGTTAAAATAACTAGACAAACAGAACAAATTAAGTGATCCCTGCCCTCATGTTTTTGGTTGGGGCGACCGCGGGGGAACAAAAATCCCCCATGTGGAATAGGAATCTTTCCTCAAGACCAGAGCCACAGCTCTAATAAACAGAATTTCTGACCAACAAGACCCGGCAAAGCCGATCAACGGACCGAGTTACCCTAGGGATAACAGCGCAATCCCCTTTTAGAGCCCATATCGACAAGGGGGTTTACGACCTCGATGTTGGATCAGGACATCCTAATGGTGCAGCCGCTATTAAGGGTTCGTTTGTTCAACGATTAAAGTCCTACGTGATCTGAGTTCAGACCGGAGTAATCCAGGTCAGTTTCTATCTATGTAATGCTCTTTTCTAGTACGAAAGGACCGAAAAGAGGAGGCCAATGCCACAGGCACACCTCACTCCCACCTGCTGAACACAGCTAAAATAGGTAAAGGGGCATACCCCTAATGCCTGAGAAAAAAAGGCAAGTTAAAGTGGCAGAGCCCGGAGATATGCAAAAGGCCTAAGCCCTTTAAACAGAGGTTCAAGTCCTCTCTTTAACTATGATAACAATTATCCTTACCCACATTCTCAACCCCCTTGCATACATTGTCCCAGTATTATTAGCTGTTGCATTCCTCACACTTCTAGAACGAAAAGTCCTAGGGTATATACAACTACGAAAAGGCCCCAATGTAGTTGGCCCATATGGCCTCCTTCAACCTATTGCTGATGGTGTTAAACTATTTATCAAGGAACCTGTTCGCCCCTCCACTGCATCCCCCCTATTATTCTTAATTGCCCCTATCCTTGCACTAACCCTTGCCTTAACTCTATGAGCCCCTATTCCACTCCCCCACCCAGTCACAGACATTAACCTAAGCATCCTATTCATCTTAGCCCTATCAAGCCTAGCAGTCTATTCAATCCTAGGCTCAGGCTGAGCCTCCAACTCAAAGTATGCCCTAATTGGGGCCCTCCGAGCAGTAGCCCAGACAATTTCATATGAAGTAAGCCTAGGCCTAATCCTATTAAGCGCCATTATCTTCACAGGAGGATTCACCCTACAAACATTTAACATCACCCAAGAAAGCATCTGACTTTTATTCCCTGCCTGACCCCTTGCTGCAATATGATACATCTCTACACTAGCAGAAACGAATCGAGCACCCTTTGACCTGACAGAAGGGGAGTCTGAGCTCGTATCTGGCTTCAATGTTGAATATGCAGGAGGCCCCTTTGCCCTATTCTTTCTTGCAGAATATGCTAACATCCTTTTAATAAACACACTTTCTGCTACCCTATTTCTTGGTGCCTCCCACTTTCCTCACCTCCCAGAACTAACCTCTGTTAATCTCATAACTAAAGCTGCCTTCCTCTCAGTACTTTTTCTATGAGTACGGGCCTCCTACCCTCGGTTCCGTTATGACCAGCTCATACACCTGATCTGAAAAAATTTCCTCCCCTTAACACTAGCCCTTGTTATCTGACATCTTGCACTCCCACTTGCCCTTGCAGGCCTCCCCCCTCAAGGCTAACATGGAGCCGTGCCTGAAACAAAGGGCCACTTTGATAGAGTGAATAATGGGGGTTAAAGTCCCCCCGACTCCTTAGAAAGAAGGGACTCGAACCCTACCTGAAGAGATCAAAACTCTTAGTGCTTCCACTACACCACTTCCTAGCAAGGTCAGCTAAGTAAGCTTTTGGGCCCATACCCCAAACATGTTGGTTAAAATCCTTCCCTTGCTAATGAACCCCTACATTATAGCATTTCTTTACCTTTGCATCATCCTAGGTACCACAATTACCGTTTCTAGCTCCCACTGACTACTCGCATGAATAGGGCTAGAAATCAACACTCTGGCCATCATCCCCCTAATAGCACAGAACCACCACCCCCGAGCCACAGAAGCAGCTACAAAGTACTTTTTAACTCAAGCTACTGCTGCAGCAACACTGCTCTTTGCAAGTATCACTAATGCATGACTGACAGGACAATGAGATATTAAGCTCATAACCCACCCAATCCCCACAACCATGATTCTCCTTGCACTGTCTCTTAAAATTGGGCTTGCTCCCCTTCACACCTGACTGCCAGAAGTACTTCAAGGACTTGACCTACTCACAGGACTTGTCCTCTCCACCTGACAAAAACTTGCACCCTTCAGCCTGCTCCTACAAATTCCTGCCTACAGCCAAGACCTCTTGATTCTTATAGGATTAGCATCAACCCTAGTAGGGGGTTGAGGAGGTCTAAACCAGACACAACTGCGAAAAATCCTTGCATACTCATCAATTGCACACCTGGGATGGATGCTAATTATCATTCAATTCTCCCCTTCACTGACCCTCCTGGCACTCATCACATACCTAGTTATAACTACCTCAACATTCCTCATCCTAAACTTTAACAACTCAAAAAGCATTAATGCCCTTGCAACATCATGAGCAAAAGCACCCCTAATAACAGCAATAACCCCTATCTTATTACTTTCCCTAGGAGGGCTCCCACCAATAACAGGCTTCATGCCAAAATGACTAATCCTGCAAGAACTGACAAAACAACAACTGCCCATAACAGCTGTAATTGCAGCCCTAACAGCCCTCCTCAGTCTTTACTTCTACCTACGACTCTGCTATGCAATAACTCTTACAATTACACCAAATAACTTAGCAGGTACAACCCTATGACGACTATCCCCCTCTCACCCCTCTCTCATTCTCTCTACAACCACACTCATGGCAATCCTCCTCCTTCCACTCACCCCGGCAATGACAGCCCTCCTTAATCTTTAAAAGAGGCTTAGGATAGCACAAGACCAAAGGCCTTCAAAGCCTTAAGCGGGAGTGAAAATCTCCCAGCCCCTGAATAAGACTTGCAGGACACTAACCCACATCTTCTGCATGCAAAACAGACACTTTAATTAAGCTAAAGCCTTACTAGATGGGAAGGCCTCGATCCTACAAACTCTTAGTTAACAGCTAAGTGCCCTAACCAGCGAGCATCCATCTACTTTCCCCCGCCTGCCAGAGACTAAAGGCGGGGGAAAGCCCTGGCAGATCTTACTCTGCAACTTAAGATTTGCAATCTAATATGTGGGACACCTCAAGGCTTGGTAAAAAGAGGACTCAAACCTCTGTGCATGGGGCTACAACCCACCACTTAGACACTCAGCCATTTTACCTGTGGCAATCACACGCTGATTTTTCTCGACCAACCATAAAGACATTGGCACCCTATACCTTGTTTTCGGTGCCTGAGCAGGAATAGTAGGGACTGCCCTCAGCCTACTCATCCGAGCTGAATTAAGTCAACCTGGAGCTCTTCTAGGGGATGACCAAATTTACAATGTAATTGTTACGGCACATGCCTTTGTAATAATTTTCTTTATAGTAATACCAATCATGATTGGAGGCTTTGGGAACTGACTTATTCCCCTAATGATCGGTGCCCCCGATATGGCCTTCCCTCGAATGAACAACATAAGCTTTTGACTCCTTCCCCCTTCATTCCTTCTTCTTCTGGCATCTTCAGGTGTTGAAGCAGGGGCTGGAACTGGCTGAACAGTCTACCCCCCTCTAGCAGGAAACCTTGCCCATGCAGGGGCTTCTGTTGACTTAACTATTTTCTCCCTCCATCTAGCAGGTATTTCATCAATTCTGGGCGCAATTAATTTCATTACAACCATCCTAAACATGAAACCCCCTGCAATTTCACAATATCAGACACCTCTATTTGTATGAGCTGTTCTAATTACAGCAGTTCTCCTACTTCTCTCCCTCCCTGTTCTTGCAGCTGGAATTACAATGCTACTAACAGACCGAAACCTAAACACAACCTTCTTTGACCCATCAGGCGGAGGTGACCCCATTCTCTACCAACACCTATTCTGGTTTTTTGGGCACCCTGAAGTATATATTCTCATCCTACCAGGCTTTGGGATAATCTCCCACATTGTTGCATACTATGCTGGCAAAAAAGAACCATTTGGTTATATAGGAATAGTATGAGCTATGATGGCCATTGGCCTGCTTGGTTTCATTGTATGAGCTCACCACATGTTTACTGTTGGAATGGATGTAGACACACGAGCATACTTCACATCAGCAACTATAATTATTGCTATTCCAACTGGTGTAAAAGTGTTTAGCTGACTTGCCACACTTCATGGAGGTGCCATTAAATGAGAAACCCCCCTACTATGATCCCTTGGTTTTATTTTCCTTTTTACTGTAGGAGGGCTAACAGGCATTGTTCTAGCCAACTCATCTCTTGACATTATGCTACATGACACCTACTATGTAGTAGCCCACTTCCATTATGTTCTGTCTATGGGAGCAGTATTTGCCATCATAGCAGGCTTTGTTCACTGATTCCCCCTTCTCACAGGCTACACCCTACACAGCACATGATCAAAAATCCACTTTGGTGTAATATTTGTTGGTGTAAACCTGACTTTCTTCCCACAACACTTCCTAGGATTAGCAGGCATGCCACGACGGTACTCTGATTACCCAGATGCCTACACTCTCTGAAACACAGTATCATCCCTAGGGTCCCTAATCTCCCTCACTGCTGTTATCATGTTCCTGTTTATTATCTGAGAAGCATTTGCTGCTAAACGTGTTGTGTCAGGGGTCGAGCTCACTGCCACAAACATTGAATGACTGCATGGCTGCCCTCCCCCCTACCACACATTCGAGGAGCCTGCCTTTGTTCAGGTTCAACAAGCCCACTAACGAGAAAGGGAGGACTCGAACCCCCATAAACTGGTTTCAAGCCAGCCACAAAACCCTTCTGTCACTTTCTTAATAAGATACTAGTATAGCTGATAATACACTGCTTTGTCAAGGCAGAATCGTGGGTTAAACCCCCACGTATCTTAACTTAATGGCCCACCCCTCACAATTAGGTTTCCAAGATGCAGCATCACCCGTTATAGAAGAACTTCTTCACTTTCATGATCATGCCCTAATAATTGTTTTTCTTATTAGCACCCTTGTTCTTTACATTATTGTGGCAATAGTCTCCACACGCCTCACAAATATATACATTCTAGACTCCCAAGAAATTGAAATCATCTGAACTATTCTTCCTGCCATCATCCTTATTCTAATTGCCCTTCCTTCCCTACGAATTCTGTACCTTATGGATGAAATTAATAATCCACATCTTACAGTAAAAGCAATTGGACACCAGTGATACTGAAGCTATGAATATACTGACTACCAAGAAATTGCCTTTGACTCATATATAGTCCCCACACAAGATTTAGCACCAGGACAATTCCGCCTACTAGAAGTGGATCACCGAATGGTTGTCCCCACAGAAGCCCCAGTTCGAGTGCTAGTTACAGCAGAAGATGTCCTACACTCATGAGCAGTCCCTGCCCTAGGAGTTAAAATGGATGCAGTCCCAGGACGACTAAACCAAACAGCCTTTATTGCCTCCCGCCCTGGAGTTTTCTATGGCCAATGCTCAGAAATCTGTGGTGCAAATCACAGCTTCATACCCATCGTAGTAGAAGCAGTACCTCTAAAATACTTCCAAGACTGATCAACACTAATGCTTGAAGACGCCTCACTAAGAAGCTAAACAGGGCTATAGCGTCAGCCTTTTAAGCTGAAGATTGGTGCCCCCCAACCACCCTTAGTGATATGCCTCAGTTAAACCCCGCCCCTTGGTTTGCCATCTTAGTCTTCTCTTGACTTGTCTTTCTAACAATTGTTGTACCAAAAGTCCTTAACTATACTTTCCCCAATGAACCTACACCCCAAAGCACTCAAGTCCCCAAAACAGACCCCTGAACCTGACCATGATAACAAGCTTCTTTGACCAATTTATAAGCCCCACCTATTTAGGCATCCCTCTCATGGCCCTTGCCTTCGTCCTGCCCTGACTCCTATTCCCATCCCCTGCCCCTCGATGAATCAACAATCGTTTTCTCACACTTCAAGGCTGATTCATCAACCGCTTCACATCTCAACTTCTATCCCCAATAAATGTAGGAGGCCACAACTGAGCACTTATTTTAGCCTCATTAATGACATTCCTACTCTCCCTTAATATGCTAGGCCTCCTACCATATACATTTACACCAACTACTCAGCTATCTTTAAACATAGGACTTGCTGTCCCTCTGTGACTTGCCACTGTTATCATTGGCCTACGGAATCAACCAACAGCCGCTCTTGGACACTTGCTACCAGAAGGTACCCCAGTACCACTCATCCCAGTACTAATTATTATCGAAACAATTAGCTTATTTATTCGACCCCTTGCACTTGGGGTACGACTAACAGCCAACCTGACAGCAGGCCACCTACTAATGCAACTAATTGCAACTGCAGCCTTTGTACTAATACCAATGATGCCAACAGTGGCCATTCTTACTTCCATCGTACTACTCCTCCTTACAATCCTAGAAGTTGCTGTTGCTATGATTCAAGCATATGTTTTTGTACTACTCCTAAGCCTCTACCTACAAGAAAACGTTTATGGCCCGCCAAGCACATGCATACCATATAGTAGACCCTAGCCCATGACCCCTAACAGGAGCAGTTGCTGCTCTTCTAATAACCTCCGGCCTTGCCATTTGATTCCATTACAATAAAGTTTCCCTTATAGTACTAGGAACCATTCTTCTGCTACTAACAATATTCCAATGATGACGAGACATTGTACGAGAAGGCACATATCAAGGACACCACACTCCTCCTGTCCAAAAAGGACTCCGATATGGCATAATCCTATTCATTACATCAGAAGTATTCTTTTTCCTCGGCTTTTTCTGAGCTTTCTTCCACTCCAGCCTGGCCCCCACACCTGAAATTGGGGGATGCTGACCTCCAACAGGCATCACCCCACTAGACCCCTTTGGGGTTCCCCTGCTAAACACTGCAGTCCTATTAGCCTCTGGGGTAACTGTAACATGAGCCCACCATAGCATTATGGAAGGTGAACGAAAACAGGCCATCCAAGGGCTTGCCTTAACCATTCTACTAGGCTGCTACTTCACCTTTTTACAAGGAATAGAATATTATGAAGCACCTTTCACAATTGCAGATGGAGTATATGGCTCAACTTTCTTTGTAGCCACAGGCTTTCATGGCCTCCATGTCATCATTGGAACTTCCTTCCTCGCTGTCTGCCTCCTTCGACAAATCAACTACCACTTTACAATAGAACACCACTTTGGCTTTGAAGCAGCAGCTTGATACTGACACTTTGTTGACGTAGTCTGACTATTCCTTTATATCTCTATCTACTGATGAGGATCCTATCTTTCTAGTACTAATGTTAGTATTAGTGACTTCCAATCACCAGGTCTTGGTTAAAATCCAAGGAAAGATAATGAATCTAATTATAACAGTAATTTTCATTGCCGTTGCCCTCTCCACCATCCTAGCAATTGTATCATTTTGACTGCCTTTGATTACACCAGACCAGGAAAAACTATCACCCTATGAATGTGGATTTGACCCTATTGGCTCAGCCCGTCTGCCCTTTTCAATACGATTCTTTCTAGTGGCAATTTTATTTCTTCTATTCGATCTTGAAATTGCACTACTTCTCCCACTACCTTGAGGAGATCAGCTCCCAGACCCAACAATTACATTCTTCTGGGCAGCTCTTGTGCTAGTACTACTGACCCTTGGCCTAATTTATGAATGACTACAAGGCGGGCTTGAATGAGCTGAATAGGCATTTATTTTAATTAAAATATTTGATTTCGGCTCAAAAGCTCGTGGTTAAAGTCCACAATTGCCTAATGACCCCTACACAGTTCACATCTTCACTAACCTTCTTAATAGCTTTAGCAGGTCTTACATTTTACCGGACCCACCTTCTCTCAGCCCTTCTCTGCCTAGAAGCAATGATACTTTCCCTGTTTGTAGCCCTCTCAGCATGAACAATACACCTCGACATATCAAGCTTCTCAGCCTCCCCCCTACTCCTTCTTGCATTTTCTGCATGTGAAGCCAGTGCAGGTCTGGCTTTATTAGTAGCCACTGCTCGTACACATGGGACAGATCACATACAAAGCCTAAATCTCCTAAAATGCTAAAAATCCTAATCCCAACAATTATGCTAGTACCCACTACTTGACTTGCCCCAAGTAAAATAATTTGACCAGCAGCCCTAATACACAGCCTAATCATTGCTTTTATTAGCCTCTCCTGACTACACAGCTCAGGGGACACAGGATGATCCTCATTGAACCACTTCATAGCCCTTGACCCCCTTTCCTCCCCGCTCCTAGTCCTAACTTGCTGACTTCTCCCACTAATAATCCTAGCCAGCCAAAACCACACAGCACAAGAACCAGAAAACCGCCAACGAATGTATATTTCACTCCTCACCTCTCTACAAATCTTTCTCATTATAGCCTTCTCAGCAACAGAGGTTATTCTATTCTACATTATATTTGAAGCAACCCTAGTTCCCACCCTTCTACTAATTACCCGATGAGGTAATCAAGCAGAACGCCTAAATGCAGGCACGTACTTCTTATTCTACACCCTTGCAGGCTCTCTCCCTCTACTGGTTGCCCTCCTTCTTCTCCAAAACACTACAGGCACACTATCTCTTCTAACACTCCAATATGCCCCCGCACTACCAATACTGACAACAGGGGACAAGATTTGATGAGCAGGTTGCCTGCTAGCCTTCCTAGTAAAAATACCTCTGTATGGAATACACCTTTGGCTCCCAAAAGCCCATGTAGAAGCACCCATTGCAGGCTCAATAGTTCTTGCAGCTGTACTTCTTAAATTAGGGGGTTATGGCATAATACGAATGATAATTGTACTTGAGCCACTCACTAAAGAACTAAGCTACCCCTTCATCATCCTTGCACTATGAGGTGTTATCATGACAGGATCAATCTGCTTACGACAAACAGACCTCAAATCCCTAATTGCCTACTCATCAGTAGGTCACATAGGCCTTGTTGCAGGGGGTATCCTAATCCAAACACCATGAGGATTCACAGGAGCCCTAATCCTCATAATTGCACATGGTTTGACATCCTCTGCCTTATTCTGCCTTGCCAACACTAACTATGAACGAACCCACACCCGTACAATAATCCTTGCTCGAGGCATACAAATTGTCCTCCCCCTTATGACAACTTGATGATTCATTGCAAGCCTGGCAAATCTTGCACTCCCCCCTCTCCCAAACCTCATAGGAGAACTAATAATTATTACTTCCCTTTTCAACTGATCCTGAACTACAATTGCCCTTACAGGCACTGGTACACTAATCACTGCAGGTTATTCTCTGTACATGTTCCTTATAACACAACGGGGCCCAATCCCCCAACATATTATTGCCCTAGACCCCTCCCACACCCGAGAACACCTACTCCTTGCACTCCACCTTCTTCCACTCCTACTGCTAATTTCAAAACCTGAACTAATCTGAGGATGAACATTCTGTAGACATAGTTTAATGAAAATCTTAGATTGTGATTCTAAAGACAGAGGTTAAAACCCTCTTGTCCACCGAGAGAGGCTTGCAAGCAACGAAGACTGCTAACCCTCGTACCCTCGGTTGAATTCCGGAGCTCCCTCGCATTGCTTTTAAAGGATAACAGCTCATCCATTGGTCTTAGGAACCAAAAACTCTTGGTGCAAATCCAAGTAAAAGCTATGCACCCCACACCACTAATAATAACCTCAAGCCTGCTTATTATTTTTGCCCTACTTGCCTACCCCCTTCTCACCAGCCTCTCCCCAACCCCTAAACCAGCCAACTGGGCTGAGACCCATGTAAAAACAGCAGTAAAACTTGCATTCTTTGTCAGCCTCCTCCCCCTATTCCTCTTTATTGCAGAAGGGGCTGAGACTGTAATCACCAATTGAAGCTGAATAAACACATTAATCTTTGACATCAATATCAGCCTTAAATTTGACTTTTACTCCCTGATTTTCACCCCTGTTGCACTTTATGTCACCTGATCAATCCTAGAATTTGCCCTATGATACATGCACTCAGACCCGTATATAAATCGCTTCTTCAAGTATCTTCTGACCTTTCTTATTGCCATAATTATTCTTGTAACAGCCAACAATATGTTCCAAATCTTCATTGGATGGGAAGGTGTAGGTATCATATCCTTCCTTCTCATTGGCTGATGGTATGGCCGAGCAGATGCAAACACTGCAGCACTACAAGCAGTCCTATATAACCGAGTAGGGGATATTGGACTTATCTTTGCCATAGCCTGAATAGCAACTAACCTTAACTCCTGAGAGTTTCAGCAAATTTTCCTAACAACACATAACCTGGACCTCACTTATCCTCTGCTAGGCCTAATTCTAGCTGCCACAGGAAAATCTGCTCAATTTGGACTCCACCCATGGCTCCCGTCAGCCATGGAGGGTCCTACGCCGGTATCTGCCCTACTTCACTCAAGTACAATAGTGGTTGCTGGAATTTTCCTCCTCATCCGAATAAGCCCCCTTATAGACAACAACCCTTTGATTTTAACTACATGCCTATGTTTAGGCGCCCTAACCACCCTTTTTACTGCAACCTGTGCTTTGACCCAAAATGATATCAAAAAAATTGTTGCCTTCTCAACTTCCAGCCAACTAGGCCTAATAATAGTCACAATTGGGCTAAACCAACCTCACCTTGCCTTCCTCCACATCTGTACCCATGCCTTTTTTAAAGCTATACTCTTCTTATGCTCTGGCTCCATTATCCACAGCCTAAATGATGAGCAAGACATTCGCAAAATGGGTGGAATACACCACCTTGCCCCTTTTACCTCATCCTGCCTTACAATTGGCAGCCTAGCACTAACAGGCACCCCCTTCCTTGCTGGTTTCTTCTCTAAGGATGCTATTATTGAAGCCCTAAATACCTCCCACATCAACGCCTGAGCCCTTGTCCTAACCCTAATTGCCACCTCCTTCACTGCTATCTACAGCCTACGTGTTATCTTCTTTGTTTCTATGGGCCACCCTCGCTTTAATTCCCTCTCCCCAATCAATGAAAACGACCCACATGTGATTAATCCTATCAAACGACTTGCATGAGGAAGCATTCTAGCCGGATTTATCATTACCTCAAACATTATCCTTCCAAAAACCCCAGTTATAACAATACCTTCATCCCTAAAACTTGCAGCACTTATTGTAACAATTATTGGCCTTCTGACAGCCTTAGAACTTGCCAACCTAACTGCCAAACAATTTACCCCTCACCCAACTCTGCCCCTGCACCACTTCTCAAACATGCTTGGATTCTTCCCTGCAATCATCCACCGACTCCCCCCAAAAATAAACCTTCTTCTGGGCCAATATGTTGCTTCCCAAATGGTAGACCAAACATGACTAGAAAAATCCGGACCAAAAGCTGTCTATACAACCAACCTCCCTCTTATCTCAACCACAAGCAACCTGCAACAAGGAATAATTAAAACCTTCCTTGCTCTCTTCTTCCTAACCTTTGCATTAGCCCTACTTCTTTTAAAAGCCTAAACTGCCCGAAGTGCTCCCCGGCTAGAACCCCGGCATACTTCCAACACCACAAACAGTGTTAAAAGTAAAGTTCAAGCAGCAATTACTAATATCCCACCACCTGACAAATATAGCCCTGCAACCCCAGTCATATCTGGCCGCACTAAAGAAAACATCCCAGCATCACCTCCTTCTAGAGAAAGCCCAACACCTTCACCAAGCATATAATACCAGATAGAAATTCCTGCCACCAAAACATAAACTGCTACTTTTCACCCCACTTCACGGCTCCCCAGTGTTTCAGGGTAAGGATCAGCTGCCAATGCTGCTGAGTATGCAAACACTACTAATATACCCCCAAGATAGATTAAAAACAAAATCAGTGCTAGAAAGGAAGCACCTTGTACAACCAAGAGCCCACAGCTCATCCCCGCCATACACACAACCCCCAATGCTGCAAACTGTGGCCCAATATTTGATGCAACCCCAACAGCCCCTGCAACTACACTAAGCATAAACAGAAAAACAATAAGACTCATTATTCCTGCCAGGATTTTAACCAGGACTAATGGCTTGAAAAACCACCGTTGTTATTCAACTACAGGAAACCTTAATGACTAGCCTACGAAAAACCCACCCCCTACTTAAAATTGCAAATGACGCACTAGTAGACCTACCTGCCCCCTCAAACATTTCTGCATGATGGAACTTTGGCTCCCTCCTAGGCCTTTGCCTGGGTGCTCAGATTGTAACAGGGCTCTTCCTTGCAATACACTACACCTCTGACATCGCCACAGCCTTCTCATCTGTCGCACATATCTGTCGAGATGTTAACTTTGGCTGACTAATCCGAAACATACATGCCAACGGAGCCTCATTCTTTTTCATCTGCATTTACCTTCACATTGGCCGAGGCCTCTACTATGGTTCCTACCTTTATAAAGAGACATGAAACATTGGAGTTGTCCTTCTACTACTAGTAATGATAACTGCATTTGTAGGTTACGTACTACCCTGAGGACAAATATCCTTCTGAGGTGCAACAGTAATTACCAACCTCCTTTCTGCAGTCCCTTATGTAGGAAACACACTTGTACAATGGATCTGAGGAGGCTTCTCAGTAGATAATGCCACACTCACACGCTTCTTTGCCTTCCACTTCCTCCTTCCATTTGTTATCCTTGCTGTAACCATCCTACACCTCCTATTCCTACATGAAACAGGATCAAACAACCCTGCTGGTTTGAACTCAGATGCTGACAAAATTCCATTTCACCCATACTTCTCCTACAAAGATCTCCTTGGATTTGCCATTATACTACTTGCATTAACATGCCTTGCCCTCTTCTCCCCTAACTACCTTGGAGACCCCGACAACTTCACCCCTGCAAACCCTTTAGTAACACCCCCACATATTAAACCAGAATGATACTTCCTATTTGCTTATGCCATTTTACGATCCATCCCAAACAAACTTGGAGGAGTATTAGCCCTCCTTGCATCCATCCTAGTACTAATGCTCGTCCCCTTCCTCCACACCTCCAAACAACGAAGCCTCACCTTCCGCCCACTCTCACAATTCATCTTCTGAACCCTAGTTGCAGACATAATTATTCTGACATGAATTGGAGGAATACCAGTTGAGCACCCATACATTATCATTGGACAAATTGCATCCTTCCTGTACTTCTCTATTTTCCTAGGCCTCTTCCCACTCACAGGATGACTAGAAAACAAGCTTCTTCAAACTGCATGCAGCAGTAGCTCAGCGCCAGAGCACCGGTCTTGTAAGCCGGCCGCCGGAGGTTAAAATCCTCCCTGCTGCTCAAAGAAGGGAGATTTTAACTCCCACCCCTAGCTCCCAAAGCTAGCATTCTAAATTTAACTATTCTTTGTTAAGTACATGTATGTACTTACCCCATACATGTATATTAACCATATCAATAATGCTTTAGGACATAACTATGTATAATCCCCATTAATAGGCTTTGAACATTCATTCATCAATTATTCTTGAAGCAGTACAAAATGCACAAAACTAAGATTAACACAATTGCATACTAATAGAAATTACCCAACTAAGTAACCACACAACAAGTTAAGACCTAACACCTACTTTTAAAACCCATATATAACAGAATCCCCATCTCTGCCCAAGAAAATCCGATACAGACAAGGAAGACATTTTAGTCAAGCCCTGTACATCTATTTAATGAAGGTGAGGGACAATTATTTGTGGGGGTTTCACACAGTGAATTATTCCTGGCATTTGGTTCCTACTTCAGGTTCACTTCTTGATTTATTCCTTACACTTTCATCGACACTTGCATAAGTTGTTGGTGGAGTATTAATTAACCGCGGGCCACATGCCGAGCATTCTTTCTAATGGGCATGGTTATTTTTTTTGTCCTCCTTTCATTTAGCATTTCACAGTGCAGCGCTAAGGTTAACTGACAAGGGTGTACATTTTTCTTGTTTAAAGTGTAATTATTTCATGGTTTAAGATATCTTTATAAGAATTGCATAACTGATATCATGAGCATAAATAGCTCATAGTTTCTCCTAACATAGCTAAGGAGTGCCCCTCTCGGTTTTTGCGGGTAAAACCCCCCTACCCCCCTAAACCCGAAAGCTGGTATTAATCCTGAAAACCCCCCGGAAACAGGAAAGCCTCGAGTTAGGTATTTACCCCTCCCATAACGCATCTATTTACATTATTAAAATAATATTTTT